AGCTTCATAATAATTCTGTAAAGCTTCCGCATAATTTCCTTCGGATTGAGCCGACATCCGTTACGGTCGTCATTCGATTCAAAGAATCTCCGTTTCAGAACCGTACATGAGATTTTCATCTCATACGGCTCCTCCTTTATGTGCATAATGATAATAATACATGGAATCAAAAAGACTGAAATATTCTCATTATAAACTAAGCGGGGCTGGTGTTTTTACAAGAAATCTCTAGCCAACCTTCTTGTAGAAGATCTTTCCTTAACATCAAGCATGTTGGTATTAGATAAAAAAAGTTACTCCAACAATTTCTTTGTCTTCAACGCCCTTTAATTTGCAGGAATTAGTCACTTCAACAGTCTTCGATGGTTATACGGGTATCCAAAATACGAACGAGATGGATGTTTGTTGTCCCAACCATTGTTAGTCCCGATCCTGATAAGGAAAAGGGATAATTTATAACAAAGTTTTCGTGTGTTGATTCCTAGGAGTAGTGCTTCTTCCCCTATGCCCCCTATTGGTACTAGTGGAGTAGGGTTGACCTAACCCATAGGTGTAACCTTTCGCTCAATACTCTAGAATCGACAATTGAAGCATCTGAGGCTGCATTAATCGGGGATACACGACAGAAGGCGTTGTTTTATTTACAAACTTCACCTTCAACAAGCGTAGATTTATTTCCATAATTTTTTTCTTCCTATCCCGAATAATGTTGTCTTTCTCTTAAGACTGAGAGCGGTAAAAATATAAAAAAAAAATAATCAAATCGCACCATCTCTGTAATAGGTGAATGCCTCTTTTTCTCCCGAAGTTGTCGGAATTATTCGTAATAAGATATTGGCTACAATTGAAAAGGTTTTATCAATAAAATTTCCATTTATCCCAGATCTAGACATAGGTGTATTAATTCTATAATTTATTTTAATTCCCTTTCGTGAGAAAACGATCCCACAAACAAAGGAATTGTGCAGTACGAAATAACATAAAAACGGATTCATTAAAATAAAAAGAAAGACCTTTTACTCAAATTGTTTCTTTTTGACAGGAATCAATAAAAAAAAATCCGGGGGCGGTTCATGAATTTGGAATAAATTTATGGGTTAAGAAGTTGGAGTAAAGAGTTGTTGTTGAAAAATCTAAAACTGGAAAGGAATTTTATAATTTTTATGAAAATTGAATAATAGTGTAAACTAAATAGAATCATGATTTAAAGGTATCCATTAAACACAGTCTAAAAAAAATATATCGATCATTGGATTCGTTTCAATTGAGTGATTTAATCCGGTATAAATATTAGAAAGGGCGGAAACACCATCTTCGCAAACATGAATAGATATATATCCTTATTTTACAATTTTTGGATTTATCTTTATCCCCAGCCTCGGAGGAAGGATTTTTCTTTGATGAAAAGTTTTCTATTTTTAGAGTTAAAATTGAATGTACATACCTATCCAAAATAATATGAATGACTCACTATTCACTCGGTTTTTGGGCCATAATCATTATGTGGGAGAGATGGCCGAGTGGTTCAAGGCGTAGCATTGGAACTGCTATGTAGACTTTTGTTTACCGAGGGTTCGAATCCCTCTCTTTCCGTACTCGTCAACTGATTCACCAATGTTACTGACTGCAATGCATCAAATAAGAATGGATACTCCAACAGTTAGACCTTTCTTTGATATAGATTATCTATCCCTACCCCGAATTTCTGTGGTACGAAAAATACTGGACAAAATCGACAAGGAATGAAAATACCCTACCGATCTATGATACATGAATAAGAGAAAAATCCCCAGATGAAACCCCTTACCTTACTTACCCCCGGTCCCTTTACTTAAGCCAAAACTAAGGGGGCAAAATTGCCCGAACCCTTGTTATTTTAGTTAGGGTTAAGTCTGACGAGAGTAATATTCTACAACTAGCAATTCGTTTATTTTCAAACCGACCCATTTACTATCTATTATTTGATTGACTAATCCTTCATATTGGAATGGGTGAAGAGTCAAATGTTTTGGTAATTCCTCACGGGGGGGTGAATCAAGATAATTTTGAATCAGAGCCCTGGATTTTTGCTCATCCCTCACTGTAATAATATCTCGGGGTTTGCAGCGATAACTTGGTATATCTACTATACGACCATTAACTAAAATATGTCTGTGGTTAACTAATTGGCGGGCTTGAGGAATAGTCGAAGCCATACCTAATCGAAAAAGGATGTTATCTAAACGCATTTCAAGTAATTGTAGTAAAACCTGACCTGTTGATCCTTTGGCTTTTCCGGCGATCCGAACGTATTTAAGTAATTGTTGTTCTGTAAGACCATAATGAAAGCGCAATTTTTGTTTTTCTTCTAAACGAATACGGTATTGAGATTTTTTGCCGGGGCGCGATTGGTTTCTAAGATCGCTTCCGGTTCTAGGCTTTTTACTAGTTAGCCCCGGTAAAGCCCCCAGACGACGGATTTTTTTGAAACGAGGTCCTCTGTAACGCGACATAAAGACTC